CATCGTTTCGTTTGCCTGTTTTATATACATAAAACTTAATTAAATTAGTAAGGGGTATAGCTCCGACACTTAGATGGATAAGTATGTATCATGATCTATAACTAGAATACTGAATATGTATGTCGACCCATATCAATTAATTTGTAGAATATATACTCATACAAATTACTCATGTGCCAGGAACCAGATTTGAACTGGTGACACGAGGATTTTCAGTCCTCTGCTCTACCAGCTGAGCTATCCCGACCATTCACGACGCATCATCCTCATTTTATTTTAATATAGGACTTGGGTCTATGTCAATTAAAAAACGAAAAGATATTCCAAAGTATTATCCAGGCCCTGGTAGAATTTCTTGTATCTTCAAAAAGAAAACCTTGTAAGTTTCAATACAGTACAAATAATACAAATAATGATATGGATTGTTAATTATTTTAATTTAATACATTATTCAAAGATGCTCATTTGCATTTGTACACGTATCATATATATCACACACAAGGCTTATGATGTGATAAGAAAAAAAATTTCCGCTCAGATCGGTTTGTGAATGAAATAGTAGAGTGAGAATCACTGCGAACCATAACCAATTTTGAGTCACTAACAAAATAAAACGAGAAGATAAATAATTAGGGAGGCAACCAGGTCTTTTTGGGGATAGAGGGACTTGAACCCTCACGATTTCTAAAGTCGACGGATTTTCCTCTTACTATAAATTTCATTGTTGTCGATATTGACATGTAGAATGGGACTCTATCTTTATTCTTATCCGATTAATCAATTCTAAAAAAAAAAAGATTTATCAGACTATGATGGAGTGAATGATTTGATCAATGAATATTTATTTCATTTTTCAATTTTGATTTTGAATCGATTCACAAAAATTCTTTCATTTTTCATATAAATAGATAGAAAAAAATTATAGAACCGGTTGGAGTCATCATTAATCATTTTTAATCATTTGGCGATAGTATTTCAGTAAGTATACATATGTATATAGGTTTATCTTTCATCCTTTCGGAAGTTTCGATGGAAGGATTCCTTTACGAACACAATGCAGCCAACTCCATTTGTTAGAACAGCTTCCATTGAGTCTCTGCACCTATCCTTTATTTATTCTCGCTTTCTGAAACCTTGTTTGTTTTCATAAAACGGGATTTGGCTCAGGATTGCCCATTTTTAATTCCAGGGTTTCTCTGAATTTGAAAGTTATCACTTGGTAGGTTTCCATACCAAGGCTCAATCCAATTAAGTCCGTAGCGTCTACCAATTTCGCCATATCCCCCTTTTTTTTGTGATGTGATTAGGATCACATCATGATGCCGTTTACCCTTTTTTGTTCATTTCCATTTATATTATGCTGGAACCGTTGAATTGATTAGATATCGATTCCTGTATTGAAAAGTGTTTTCTCCGATTTGATTTTGTATCTATCTTCTTTCATCTCTATTGGAGACCATACTTGGTCCAACCAGAAATTCAATATAGATATATACCACATAACATATATCTATTATAATATATTATATATATACATGTCCCAATTTCTATGATTTTCTATCATTTTTAGTGTGCAATTTTGAATACTTGAACGGTCGATTCTTTTTTTTTTTTCGTCTTAGGTTTCGCCTTTCCGAATGAAACCCTAGGAATGTTTCATTATGGTCTGGATTGCACTTTTCTCCTCTTATCCTTTTCTTAGGGCAGATCATAATAAAAAAAAACGACAAAGGGCAATTTAGTATTATTAATTTCAAATTTCATTAATAGCCATAACTAATCGAATGGATATAATTAATCAATTAATCATTCCGTTAATTTATATATTAATGAAATTATTTAAAATTATATAAATTCTCTATTTTCGCTTTCAAATAGATATAATAATTAATTAATTATATTAATATATTATACGATTATAATATACAATAAATATACAATAATATTCTAACTTAATTACTAGATTATATTCCTAACTTTAGGTACAAAATTCTATTTCAAATTCTAAATCTAAATAAATATCTAGAAATAAAAAACCATGTACTAAAATATTTTATTTAGAATTTATATAGTTTTATTTATTTAGAATTTATATAGTTTTATTTTAGTTTTATTTTTATATAGTAAAATATCAAAAAACAATATTAAAAAATAGTAAAGGAAATATTAAATATGGAATAGTAAAAAAATATTCGTCTCTAATTAAACAAATTAAGATATTTATTATTGATAAGCATATATTTGAGAAATAGATCTAAATTAATATATCAAAATTAAATATTTTTGAAAATTCGATTTTCCATTCTTATTCGTTTCTATAGTTGAATTTTTCTACATTTATATCATATTTATTATGAAATAATTAAGAATAAACAGTTAAGATCTCAGCAGCAGTAGTTTACTAAATTAGTATACGTGTACAATTTATGTTATGTGAGCCCGCTTAGCTCAGAGGTTAGAGCATCGCATTTGTAATGCGATGGTCATCGGTTCGATTCCG